TTTATGCGTTGGAGAGATCGTTTCTTATTTTGTGCCGAATCTCTTTATAAGGCGCAAGCCGAAACGGGTGAAATCAAAGGACATTACTTGAATGCAACTGCGGGTACATGTGAAGAAATGATAAAAAGAGCGGTATTTGCCAGAGAATTGGGAGTTCCTATCGTAATGCACGACTACTTAACCGGGGGATTCACTGCAAATACTAGCTTGGCTCATTATTGCCGCGACAACGGTCTACTTCTTCACATCCATCGCGCAATGCATGCAGTTATTGATAGACAGAAAAATCATGGTATGCATTTTCGTGTACTAGCTAAAGCATTACGTATGTCTGGTGGAGATCATATTCACTCTGGTACAGTAGTGGGTAAACTGGAGGGGGAACGTGAGATGACTTTGGGTTTTGTTGATTTATTACGTGATGATTTTATTAAAAAAGATAGAAGTCGTGGTATTTTTTTCACTCAAGACTGGGTCTCTATGCCAGGTGTTCTTCCCGTGGCTTCAGGGGGTATTCATGTTTGGCATATGCCTGCCCTAACCGAAATCTTTGGAGATGATTCCGTACTACAGTTCGGTGGAGGAACTTTAGGACACCCTTGGGGAAATGCGCCCGGTGCAGTAGCTAATCGGGTGGCTTTAGAAGCATGTGTACAAGCTCGTAATGAGGGACGAGATCTTGCTCGTGAAGGTAATGATATTATTCGTGAAGCTAGCAAATGGAGCCCTGAGCTAGCCGCTGCTTGTGAAGTATGGAAAGAGATCAAATTTGATTTTGACCCAGTGGATAAGCTAGATAAATAGACAAAATAAGCGCGTATAATTAAGCAATTCCTGTTTGTTCTCCTAATTTATTGCAATGAAACTTGGCCCAATCTTTTTAGGAAAAGATTGGGTCGAATAAAGAATGAACATCCTATACTATGAGGGTCTTTGTGTATTTGCATATATCTTTTATATGTACAGACCTTACCATATACAAGATACGAGTATATGCAAAATAGAAAGATAAGATTGAAGACTTCACTACTTATATTCTTTTTATATTCTTTATTGTTGGAATCATAGGCTTAATCCTGGATCCTTGGGATTGGATTGGTGAATCATTTTAGATTCTTGAGTTAAGGATCCCTTCTACCCCCCCATCTTTAAAATTGTCTTTTTCGTTCTATAAACTCATTTTCTTATTTGAATATATGACACGAGATTCTACGAGAATCTTTTGACGAGAATTCCTAGTTTTCAATGAGAAACCCCTGTCTTTGTATTTCATTTTTGAGGAAATGATTCATCGGATTCCCCAAAAAGATAATTCTTTCTTTTTAAGACTCGCTCGTTTTTCATGAAAAATCTTCAGTATTGGATCATATGCTTCTTTTGAATTATGATGAAAAATCAAAAGAAAAAAAAATAGTAAAATGATTTTTCTTCATCAAATGACTATTCATCTATTAGTATTAGGTTTTTCTTAATTTCTCAAATAGGGGGCAGAAAGGCTCTATGGAAAAATGTTGGTTCAATTTGATGTTGTCTAACAAGAAGTTAGAACATAGGTGTGGACTAAGTCAATCAATGGATAGTCTTGATGCTCTTGGACATACCGGTGGAAGTGAAGAACCTCTTCTCAATGATGCGGAGAAAAATATTCCTAGTTGGGACAGTTATAATATTAATTATCTCAATTATTTATTTGATAACAGGAATATTTTGAGTTTGATCTCTGATCATACTTTTTTCGTTAGAAATAGTAATTATGAAAGCTATTCTGTATATTTTGATATTGAAAATCAAATTTTTGATATTGAGAATGCCAGTTCTTCTTTGAGTGAACTAGATATTTTCTTTTCTTGTTCTTTGAATAGTGGGTCTAATAGTAGCAATTACTACTCTTATTCTTCTCTGTATGATACTCAATCTAATTCAAATAATCACATTAATAGTTGCATTGATACTTATCTTCGTTTTGAAATCAGTCTTAATAGTGACATTTACAGTGGTATCAACAATTACATTGATAGTATCATTTATACGGAGAGTATAAGTAGTATTCAAAGTGTAAATTCTAGTATCAAAATTAGTAAGAGTTCTTTAAGTAGCAGAGAAAAATCAAATAATTTTGATATAAATACAAAATACAGACAGTTATGGGTTCAATGTGAGAATTGTTATGGATTAAATTATAAAAAATTTTTTAGGTCAAAAATGCATATTTGTGAACACTGCGGATATCATTTGAACATGAGTAGTTCAGATAGAATTGCACTTTTTATTGATCCTGGCACTTGGGAGTCTATGGATGAAGATATGGTCTCTATGGACCCCATTGAATTTCATTCAGAGGAGGAACCTTATAGAGATCGTATCCATTTTTATCAAAAAAACACGGGTTTAACTGAAGCCGTTCAAACGGGCGTAGGTCAACTAAATAGTATTCCCATAGCAATTGGAGTTATGGATTTTCAGTTTATGGGAGGTAGCATGGGATCCGTAGTAGGTGAGAAAATCGCCCGTTTGATCGAGTATGCTGCTAATAGATCTCTGCCTGTCATTATTGTGTGTGCTTCTGGAGGAGCACGCATGCAAGAAGGGAGTTTGAGCTTGATGCAAATGGCTAAAATATCTTCTGCTTCATATGGTTATCAATCAAATAAAAAGTTATTCTATGTATCAATCCTGACATCTCCTACAACTGGTGGAGTTACAGCAAGTTTTGGTATGTTGGGAGATATCATTATTGCTGAACCTAATGCTTACATTGCGTTTGCGGGGAAAAGGGTAATTGAACAAACATTGAAAAAGACAATACCCGACGGTTCACAAGCGGCTGAGTATTCATTCAATAAGGGCTTATTCGACCCAATCGTACCACGTAATCCTTTAAAAAGTGTTCTGAATGAGTTATTTCAGCTACACGGTTTCCTTCCCTTGAATCCAGATTCAAAAAAGGAAGTATAGCACTAGGTTCAGTTCTTTTTATTTGTAATGAATAAGCATTGAGTTCATTGTAATCAAAAAAATAAAACGAAGAAGATGGTGTTTCTTTGGAAACATCAATTAGAAGTGTAGTAAGAGTCAGAAGTTTTGGATAATTACTTTTTGCCCCGGATCCCCTTTTCTTCTACCTCTATTGACAATAGAAAAAATGGGTTTTTCTCTTTCCGAGAAATCCGAGAAATAAAAAGACTTTTCTCCGTCCTTTTGACATATTTTGACATATTAAGATATAGAACAACGAAAAATAGGTAAAAATATTAACTAAAAAGAGAGAAATAATATAAGGATGGGAGAAGAAGAATCAAATTTTTGAAAGTGGATTCTCATACATATTTGTGTAGAAAGAAGAATAGGTATATTCTACATTATTTGCACTTTGAATACTTCCTATTTTATCTAATAGATAGACTTATCATAAGATATATTTATAATTAGAATAGGTACAAATATGAAATCAAGGCACCCATTCTATGATAAATTTGAACTTTCCCTCTATTTTCGTTCCTTTAGTGGGCCTAGTCTTTCCGGCAATTGCAATGGCTTCTTTATCTCTTTATGTCCAAAGAAATAAGATTATCTAAATATAGTTAAAACACTGGATCCTCATACAGATACTTTTTTAATGTAATATGCCGGGATAGAAAATATGTGGCCTTTCCAAAAAACAAATGGAAGAGTTGTTATATATGTGGTTATAGCTTCATCAATTCAATAATGAAACTAAAAATGATGAGCAATTCTTTTTTTGAAAATCTTTGAAATAAAAAATAAATATACTGCTAGTTGATGAAAGTTACTTTGGGATCAAGTAAGAAAAGTTAAGTCAAATCCATTGCAACTGGATCTAGTATAGTATGAACTGGCGATCAGAACATATATGGATAGAACTTATACCGGGGTCTCAAAAAATAAGTAATTTTTGCTGGGCCTGTATCCTTTTTTTAGGTTCACTAGGATTCTTAGTAGTTGGAACTTCCAGTTATCTTGGTAGAAATCTTCTATCTGTCTTTCCGTCTCAGCAAATTCTTTTTTTCCCACAAGGGATCGTGATGTCTTTCTATGGGATCGCAGGTCTGTTCATTAGTTCTTATTTGTGGTGCACAATTTTATGGAATGTGGGTAGTGGTTATGACCAATTTGATAGAAAAACAAAGATAATGTGCCTTTTTCGTTGGGGATTTCCTGGAATAAATCGTCGCATTTTTCTTCGTTTCTTTCTGAAAGATATCCAATCAATAAGAATGGAGGCGAGAGAGGGTCTTTTTCCTCGTCGTGTCCTTTATATGGAAATAAGGGGCCAAGGAGCCATTCCCTTGACTCGTACTGATGAGAATTTGGCTCCACGAGAAATTGAACAAAAAGCTGCTGAATTGGCCTATTTCTTGCGCGTACCAATTGAAGTATTTTGAAATGGACTTAAAATAAATCTCAGCATGAGAAAGGGGACTTACTCATTATCTTTTTAAGACAATTTCAGCTTCTTCAAAGTGTTCATTCCAGCAAAAGATGCTATATTTCCTTTCCCCGTTCCGTTGAGGCAGCAGGAGGTATATGGAACAATTCTAAGAAAAGAGAATATAACTAATCAAATATCTTTAGGCATACGCATGGCATCCAGCTTCACTCTTTTTATTGAATTTATACCCTAAAGATCCATAAGTTCGATACCTTATTCTTTTTAGTCTTTTTTAGTCTTGTTATAGAACCGGTGCTTCATAGAAATCTCAGATAGAATCGACGAATTCAACAGGTTCATTAACAATTCGCATCACAGATACAGAATGAAAAAAAAAAAAGCATTGGCTTCCCTCCCATATCTTGTGTTTATACTTTTTTTGCCCTGGTGGGTTTCTCTCTCTTTTCATAAATGTCTAGACACTTGGGTTCTTAATTGGTGGAATACCGGGCATTTCCAAATACTTTTGAATGATATTCAAGAGAAAAATGTTCTAGAAAAATTTATGGAATTAGAAGAACTCTTCCTGTTGGACGAGATGATAAAGGAGTACTCGGAAACACATATACAAAGGCTTCGTATAGAAATGCACAAGGAAACGATACAATTGGTCAAAAGACACAATGAATCTCATTTTCATATCATTTTGCATTTATCGACAAATCTAATCTGTTTCGCTATTGTAAGTGGTTATTTTTTTCTTGGTAATGAAGAACTTTTCATTCTGAATTCTTGGATTCAGGAATTTCTCTATAACTTAAGTGACACAATCAAAGCTTTTTCTATTCTTTTAGTTACTGATTTATGGATCGGATTTCACTCGACCCATGGTTGGGAACTCATTATTGGTTCGATCTACAACGATTTTGGATTGGCTGAGAATGATCAGATCATATCTGGTCTTGTTTCAACTTTTCCAGTGATTCTAGATACAATTGTGAAATATTGGATCTTCCATTTTTTAAATCGTGTATCTCCTTCGCTTGTAGTCATTTATCATTCAATGAATGAATGAATGAAGAATTCATTAGATCTCTTTATATCAATCAAATCAGGATTTTTCTTCGTGTATAAAGAAATCATTCGAAATCTTACTTATTCTTTATACTTCTTCTTTATACTTCTACCTTTTCAATTCAAGGTATTCATACTATATTTTACCAGTACAATTCTTTCAGCACAATCAATACAATGGCAAACTTGTGGATAGGGAATTCTACTAGCTACCTATCTAATTTATTGTAGAAATTTTGGGATCAATGATTGGACCATGCAAAATAGAAATACTTTTTCTTGGGTAAAAGAACAGATGACTCGATCCATTTATGTATCGATCATGATATATGTAATAACTCGAGCATCTATTTCAAATGCATATCCTATTTTTGCGCAGCAGGGTTATGAAAATCCACGAGAAGCCACTGGGCGAATTGTATGTGCCAATTGTCACTTAGCTAATAAGCCCGTGGATATTGAAGTTCCGCAAGCTGTACTTTCAGATACTGTATTTGAAGCAGTTGTTCGAATTCCTTATGATATGCAACTGAAACAAGTTCTTGCTAATGGTAAAAAGGGAGCTTTGAATGTAGGAGCTGTTCTTATTTTACCCGAGGGCTTCGAATTAGCCCCCCCCGATCGTATTTCTCCCGAAATAAAAGAAAAGATGGGCAATCTTTCTTTTCAGTATTATCGTCCTAATAAAAGAAATATTCTTGTGATAGGTCCTGTTCCCGGTCAGAAATATAGTGAAATAGTCTTTCCTATTCTTTCCCCCGACCCCACTACGAAAAAAGACGTTCACTTCTTAAAATATCCCATATATGTAGGTGGGAACAGGGGGAGGGGTCAGATTTATCCTGATGGTAGCAAGAGTAATAATACAGTTTATAATGCTACATCAGCCGGTATAGTAAACAGAATAGCACGTAAAGAAAAGGGGGGATATGAAATAACCATAGTTGATGTATTAGATGGACGTCAAGTGGTTGATACTATACCTCCAGGACCGGAACTTCTTGTTTCAGAAGGTGAATCCATCAAGCTTGATCAACCATTAACAAGTAATCCAAATGTAGGAGGTTTTGGTCAGGGAGACGCAGAAATAGTGCTTCAAGATCCATTACGAGTCCAAGGTCTTCTGTTCTTCTTGGCATCTGTAATCTTGGCACAAATATTTTTGGTTCTGAAAAAGAAACAGTTTGAAAAGGTTCAGTTGTACGAAATGAATTTCTAGATATAGAGATTCAAGTCAGTAGAAGTGAAAAATTCTTGTCGATCAATAGAATGATGTATGTTCTCTTTTGCCGGATGTCTGAAATTCATTACTTGTAATACTCTTTCTAATAATAGAAAATAAGCATACACATACAAAGGAATAGAATACAAGGCAAGGACGGGGAAAATGAAAGGAAAAACATATTTCTAGAAAGTATTCCAAGACGACACAAGAAAAAAAATTTTCTTGTGTCGTCTTGTATCGAAAGAATCCTGATTTTTCTCCTGTTCACCAATTCTAACCGAGGAATTAGATCTTTACGCATATCCAAATCCTTCTTTATTATCTTATTATAAAAAATAGAGTTTTAAAAAAATTGTCCTTTGAGTTTATTCGTTTAGTAGAAAGAGTTCAGTATAAAAATAAAAGGGTTTCCAGGATGTTTCATACGGATAAATCCATATGAAACATCCTGGATTATTTTGAAAATACAAAGATTCCTCCTTTCTTGTTTCTTCATAAGAAAAAGAATGGGTTAAAACATTAGAGCAAAGGATCTGTTTTGTAATTTCTACGAATAGAATATTTGGATTATGTTGACTGAGGTTCCATATGTTAGATCAACGTATCGCTCTAAGAGTAAGAACTCGGCGAGGTAAGGCCCCGCGGAGTTCTTACTATGTCTACAATCTCATCTGGTTCATATGATTATTCCAGTATTACAGAGATGAACCCAACCCAGAATAGGAGCCGTAAAAGAAAATGCCTATTAAACCAATCAAAGGAATACCGGTTACAGTACCTATTAGCCAAAGAGGAATCCTTCCAGTAGTAT